ACAATATGAAGAATATTTAATGTATTTAAAAAAACCTGGATACAGCAATAAAAACATAAATCTAACATGTTATGATACATATAGTAGTGGAGGCCTATGGGACAAAAAATAAATCCACTTGGTTTCAGACTTGGTACAACCCAAAGTCATCATTCTCTTTGGTTTGCACAACCAAAAAAGTATTCTGAAGGTTTAGAAGAAGATAAAAAAATACGAGACTGTATTAAAAATTATGTCCAAAAAAATATAAGAATATCCTCTGGTATGGAGGGAATTGCACGTATCGAAATTCAAAAAAGAATCGATCTCATTCAGATCATAATCTATATGGGATTTCCTAAATTATTAATTGAAGATAAACCCCGAAGAGTCGAAGAATTACAGATGAATGTTCAAAAAGAACTTAATTGTGTCAATAGAAAACTCAACATTGCTATTACCCGAATTTCCAATCCGTATGGGCATCCTAATATTCTTGCAGAATTTATAGCTGGCCAATTAAAAAATCGCGTTTCTTTTCGAAAAGCCATGAAAAAAGCTATTGAATTAACTGAACAGGCGAATACAAAAGGAATTCAAGTACAAATTGCAGGACGTATCGACGGAAAAGAAATTGCACGTGTTGAATGGATCAGAGAAGGCAGAGTTCCTTTACAAACAATTGAAGCTAAAATTGATTATTGTTCCTATACAGTTCGAACTATTTATGGGGTTTTAGGAATAAAAATTTGGATATTCGTAGACGAAGAATAAAAAAACTTTATTTTTCTTTACATTTTATCCAACGATAAAAAACGAAAACTATGTAGTATAACACTATACAGTAATAAAAAAAATGCAGTCTTCTTTTTTATGTTTAAGAAAAAAATAAGCAATTCTATAAGGTTGAATAAAAATTTCCATCAAAACTCCTTTGATATAATTGCTATGCTTAGTGTGTGACTCGTTGGTTTAGGATTAGATTACGATAAAAAAAAAAAAAGAACTTACCTATAAGAGCAACTAATAACTATAGCATTAATAAATAACCTAAGCAACTCATTGCTTCGCATTATCTGGATCCAACAAAATCAGTCAAGATATGATAGGTTGATCATATCATTGTAGCAACTGACTAAAAAAAAAAAAAAGAAAAAGAAAGATGATTATTAAGTTATGAAAGGTAATCGAAAAGTATGCGGATAAATGGAAGGATGAAAGAAAGAGAGAAAAAATTGAATATTAATGATATATGATTCCAATTTGGAAAGTCTATGAGGTCACTGTAAGAAAAGCAATGTAATAAAGCATCAATACAGATTCATTCATAATAATTAGATAAATCTGTTCCAAAAACAAAAAATGAAGAGCCTTGAGCCAATAAAAACTGAGAAAATTGACTCAAAAACAAATAAAAAAAAAAAAAACGAAATTCAAAATTTTATGTAAAAGCTCCATTGTAGAATTCGGGCCTAATGATTAATCAAGAAGCGATGGGAACGGCGGAACCCATGAATATATAGGATTCTAGTGAAAAACAAATCTTAGTAATTCATTGGACAGGATGGCGGAATAAACCAGAAACTTTATTATCTATTCTGATTTTGATTCTGAGACCTCGGGGGATAAACATAAAACTTAAATAAATATTGAAAGAGTAAATATTCGCCGGCGCAAAATTTGTGTGTTTTTTTTTTCAAATAAAAAAAGTAATAAAAGACGAAAAAAAAACAATGAAAAAGAGAAAAGAAAATAAGGATTTATTAGAATATTCTAAACTCTAACAAAACCTACATTTGTAATGATGATATTACGTTATTTTGAAATAAATTAAAATTCATCTTTGATTCTATTTTGAAAAAGACATACACAAATTTAGAAAAGAAGAGATAAGATGAAATAAAAAAAAAAATAACATGATTAATAGGATTAATCATTAACTACATCTATATCTTAATTAGTCTTTTTATTCGCGAGGAGCTGGATGAGAAGAAACTCTCACGTCCAGTTCTGTAGTAGAGATGGAAGTTCTAATGTAGACAAAACCCATCAACTATAACCCAAAAAGAACCAGATTTCGTAAACAACACCGAGGAAGACTAAAAGGAGTATCCTCTCGTGGGAATCGTATTTGTTTTGGCAGATATGCTCTTCAAACACTTGAACCCGCTTGGATCACATCTAGACAAATAGAAGCAGGGCGACGAGCAATGACACGAAATGTACGACGTGGTGGAAAAATTTGGGTACGTATATTTCCAGACAAGCCAGTTACAGTAAGACCTGCAGAAACGCGTATGGGTTCTGGCAAAGGATCCCCAGAATACTGGGTAGCTGTGGTTAAACCAGGTAAAATTCTTTATGAAATGGGTGGTGTACCCGAAAATATAGCCAGAAAAGCTATTTCAATAGCGGCATCAAAAATGCCTATAAAAACCCAATTCATTATTTCTGAATAGGAATATAGAATGAAAAAACTAAATAACATGTAAGGATAAAAAGATTATAAGTTTTCTTTTTTTGACAAACAATATTTTTTTACTTCGTCCTTTGCATTAAAAGCTTTGCATTAAAAGAAGAGATACAAAAATATGATTCAACCACAAACCTATTTGAATGTAGCAGACAACAGCGGGGCTCGAAAATTGATGTGTATTCGAATAATAGGAGCTAGTAATCGCCGCTATGCTCATATTGGTGACGTTATTGTTGCTGTAATCAAGGAAGCAATACCAAATACTCCTCTAGAAAGATCAGAAGTGATCAGAGCTGTAATTGTACGTACTTGTAAAGAACTCAAACGTAACAATGGGACGATAATACGATATGATGACAATGCCGCAGTTGTCATTGATCAAGAAGGAAATCCAAAAGGAACTCGAGTTTTTGGGGCGATCCCACGGGAATTGAGACAATTAAACTTTACTAAAATAGTTTCATTAGCTCCTGAGGTATTATAAGACCTAAATATCGATAGTTAGTATAGGATAAGATTAAAAAAAAGGTATTGAAATCAAATTAATTAATAGATTGTGTATCACGCATATACCCTTAAGTTAAGAATTTTCTATATTAATAATTGAATTCATATATTAATATATAATTCGTCTCTATCTATATATAAATAAAAGAAAAAGAACATGTTGATTATATCAAAATTATAAAACAATAAGGAATTTTAACTTATCATGGGGAAAGACACTATTGCTGATATAATAACCTCTATACGAAATGCTGACATGAATAGAAAAGGAACGGTTCGGATAGGATCGACTAACATCACCGAAAGCATTGTTAAAATACTTTTACGAGAGGGTTTTATCGAAAACGTAAGGAAACATCGCGAAAACACCCAACATTTTTTGATTTTAACCCTAAGACATAGACGAAATAAGAAAGAATCCTATAAAACGATTTTAAATTTAAAGAGAATAAGCCGACCGGGTCTACGAATCTATTCTAACTCTCAACGAATTCCACGAATTTTAGGCGGAATAGGAATTGTAATCCTTTCGACTTCTCAAGGTATAATGACGGACCGAGAAGCTCGACTAAAAAAAATCGGCGGAGAAATTTTGTGTTATATATGGTAATCCTTCTAATATAAAAATTGGATATCCGGAACTTACCATTTGTTAAAAAAAGCGGGGGTTGTGTAATACCTAAAAAAGTTTAGAATGTTTTACCCCGAATGAAATTAAAGAAAAAAAAAATGAATTACTGAAAGTTTTTTTTATGAATCACTTCCGAACGGCACGGTTCGATTTTGGTTATATACTAAAAATTTGTTTAATTTTAGGTCATGCTTCTGAAAGGATTCGACATATTTTTGTATAGGTATACCTAGAGGAGAAAAGGGTGAAAATTTTAGTAAGTTCTTAGGTATAAGTTAATCCGGGGGCAGCCACTTTCTAGACTCCATAACAAGGATTCAAATGAGTAAGTGGTTTTTTCAAATTCAACATTCCTTTCACGAAGATACAATTAAAGATTCAAAAATATCAAGAAACCTTTTTTTCGTCCAACAATAAGTATATTCAGAGAATTAAGGAATAACAACTATGAAAATAAGGGCTTCCGTTCGTAAAATTTGTGAAAAGTGTCGGCTAATCCGCAGGAGGGGACGAATTATAGTAATTTGTTCCAACCCGAGGCATAAACAAAGACAAGGATAATCCTACTAAAGGAAAGGGCACTTCCAAAGAGCTAGAAACAAAAAGGTCCGTTTTGACATGAAATGGATATATCCATATATTTCTTGTGAAATGAAAAAATATGGCAAAACCTATATTAAGAATTGGTTCACGTAAAAATACACGTAGTGGTTCACGTAAAAATGTACGTCGAATACCAAAGGGAGTTATTCATGTTCAAGCAAGTTTCAACAATACCATTGTGACCGTTACAGATGTACGGGGTCGGGTAATTTCTTGGTCCTCCGCGGGTACTTGTGGATTCAGGGGTACAAGAAGAGGAACACCTTTTGCTGCTCAAACCGCAGCAGGAAATGCTATTCGAGCAGTAGTAGATCAAGGTATGCAACGAGCTGAAGTAAGGATAAAAGGCCCTGGACTGGGAAGAGATGCAGCATTACGAGCTATTCGTAGAAGTGGTATACTTTTAAGTTTCGTCCGAGATGTAACCCCTATGCCACATAATGGTTGTAGACCCCCTAAAAAAAGACGTGTATAGAACTAAATAAAGGCTGAAAGGGTTTCAAGAGAAATAAATGATTCAATGATCTGATCAAATAAAATTACTATGGTTCGAGAGAAAGTCAAAGTATCTACTCGGACACTACAGTGGAAGTGTGTTGAATCAAGAAGAGACAGTAAGCGTCTTTATTATGGACGCTTTATTCTGTCTCCACTTATGAAAGGTCAAGCCGACACAATAGGCATTGCGATGCGAAGAGCTTTACTTGGCGAAATCGAAGGAACATGTATTACACGTGCAAAATCTGAGAACATACCACATGACTATTCTAACATAGTAGGTATTCAAGAATCAGTACATGAAAT